AATGAAGTGCCTGAAAAAAAGGAATATTTTGATAGAATATATCATGTAATTATTTACCTTCATTATGATTAATAAAATTAAACTATTACCTTGAAAATCAAAATTTCATGTACATCTTATACTAAATCATAAAAAGATAAGCTAAATAAGCTCTAGGGTTCATACCCCGATTATATAGGTTTTAATCCTATTCTTTTTATTGAATAAACTCTATAAACTAATTTTTTTTAGAACAATAATTATTGGATCTTTAATTACAATCTCTTCATATTCGTGACTAGGAATATGAATAGGATTAGAAATTAATCTTTTATCTTTTATCCCATTAATATCTAGAACTAAAAATTCTTTACAGTCAGAAGCTGCAATAAAATATTTTATTACACAATCTATTGCATCAATAATCCTTCTATTTTCAATAATTATTATTATAGCAGATAATATTATAATTAATTCACTGATATTGCCCAATCAGTTAATAATTATAAATTCAGCTATTTTAATAAAAATGGGAGCTGCACCCTTTCATTTTTGATTTCCAGAAATTATTGAAGGATTATCCTGAATAAACTCATTTATTGTTATAACTTGACAAAAAATTGCTCCTATAATCATTCTAATTCATAGAATAAAAACAACTTTTTTAGTAACTATTGTTATTATTTTTAGTATAATTATTAGAGGAATTATAGGAATTAACCAAACAAGAATTCGAAAAATTCTTGCATATTCATCAATTAATCATGTTGGATGAATAATTAGATCTTTCTTAGTATGACAAAGAATTTGATTAATTTATATATCAATTTATATACTAATTTCATTCAATATAATTATAATTTTAAAAACTTTAAATATCTTTCATATTAAACAACTTATTAATACAATAAATTCAAATAAACCACTAAAAATTACTTTTATCATAAATTTTTTATCTTTAGGTGGAATTCCACCTTTTATTGGATTTTTACCAAAATGACTAACAATTAATTTTCTTATTGAACAAAAAATAGTATTTTTATCGATAATCATAATTATTTTTACACTTTTAACTATCTTCTTTTATATACGAATCACATTTACTACAATAGTAATTTATACACAAGAAACCAGAAAAAAAATTATTATTAACTACAAAATTAAAAATATTTTAATCCTAAATCTATTAACACTTTCTAGATTAATAATCTGTACCCTTCTTTTTAATTTTTCTTAAGGATTTAAGTTAAATTAAACTGATAGCCTTCAAAGCTTTTTATAAAGACTATTCTTTAAGCCTTAAAGAATTCTCTTTCCATTAAATTTGCAATTTAATATCATTATTGAATATAAGACCTAGTAAAAGAATTTTAAAATTCGTATATAAATTTACAATTTATCGCCTAAACTCAGCCATTTTACCGAACAAGTGATTATTTTCAACAAATCATAAGGATATTGGAACTCTATATTTTATCTTTGGGGCATGAGCAGGAATAGTAGGAACATCCCTAAGAATATTAATTCGTACAGAATTAGGAATACCCGGATCTTTAATTGGTGATGATCAAATTTTTAATGTAATTGTAACAGCTCATGCTTTTATTATAATTTTCTTCATAGTAATACCTATTATAATTGGAGGATTTGGAAATTGATTAGTACCATTAATATTAGGAGCACCTGATATAGCATTCCCTCGAATAAATAATATAAGATTCTGACTATTACCACCCTCACTTTCCCTTCTTTTAATAAGAAGAATAGTAGAAAGAGGAGCAGGAACAGGTTGAACAGTTTATCCCCCATTATCAGCAAATATTGCTCATGGTGGAGCTTCAGTAGACTTAGCTATTTTTAGTTTACATCTTGCTGGAATTTCCTCAATTCTTGGAGCAGTAAATTTTATTACAACAGTAATTAATATACGATCAAAGGGAATAACTCCTGATCGAATACCTTTATTTGTTTGATCAGTAGCAATTACTGCTCTTCTTCTTCTTCTTTCTCTTCCTGTTCTTGCTGGAGCAATCACTATACTATTAACAGATCGAAATTTAAATACATCATTTTTTGATCCAGCAGGAGGAGGAGATCCTATCCTTTATCAACATCTATTCTGATTTTTTGGTCATCCTGAAGTTTATATTTTAATTTTACCAGGATTTGGATTAATTTCTCACATTATTAGTCAAGAAAGAGGTAAAAAGGAAACATTTGGAACTTTAGGAATAATCTATGCTATAATAGCAATTGGATTATTAGGGTTCGTTGTTTGAGCTCATCACATATTCACAGTAGGTATAGATGTTGATACTCGTGCATATTTTACTTCAGCAACAATAATTATTGCTGTTCCTACCGGAATTAAAATTTTTAGATGACTAGCTACACTTCATGGAACTCAAATAAATTTTAATCCACCAATACTTTGAGCTTTAGGATTTGTATTCTTATTCACAGTAGGAGGATTAACAGGAGTAGTTCTTTCAAATTCTTCAATTGATATTATTCTTCATGACACTTATTATGTTGTTGCCCATTTCCACTATGTTCTATCAATAGGAGCAGTATTTGCTATTATAGGTGGAGTTATTCAATGATTTCCTTTATTTACAGGACTAACATTAAACAATAAATTCCTAAAAATTCAATTTGCCGCGATATTCTTAGGCGTAAATCTAACCTTTTTCCCTCAACACTTCCTTGGATTGGCTGGAATACCTCGACGATATTCAGACTACCCTGATGCCTATATTGCATGAAATATTGTATCATCACTTGGTTCTATAATTTCAACTATTAGAATTTTTGTAATAATTTTTATTATTTGAGAAGCATTTTCTTCAAAACGACAAACAATTTCTCCTGTAAATTTAAGAACTTCAATTGAATGAATTCAAAGACTTCCACCAGCTGAACACACTTTCTCAGAACTTCCCATGTTAACTAAATTCTAAAATGGCAGAATAGTGCAATAGATTTAAGACCTATACATAAAGATACTTAATCTTTTTTTAGAAATAGCAAATTGAAATATAGTAGCTTTACCTGATAGAGCCTCCCCCTTAATAGAACAACTTTCTTTCTTTCATGATCACTCAATACTAATTCTTGCTATAATTACAGTAATAGTTGGTTATCTAATAACAAGACTATTCTTTAATACACATAACTTTCGTTATTTATTAGAAAGACAATCACTTGAAATTATTTGAACAATTTTACCAGCAGTTACACTTATTTTTATTGCTCTTCCCTCAATTCGACTACTTTATTTATTAGATGAAATTATCAATCCAATAATTTCTATTAAAACAATTGGACATCAATGATACTGATCATATGAATATTCTGATTTTAAAAAAATTGAATTTGATTCTTATATAAAGTCAATAAATGATTTAAAAAAATCAGATTTCCGTCTATTAGACGTTGATAATCGAATAGTTGTACCATTACTATCACGTGTTCGAATAATAGTAACAGCAGCTGATGTTATTCATTCTTGAACTATCCCAACTTTAGGAGTAAAAATTGATGCAACACCTGGACGCCTTAATCAAGTAAGATTTTCTTCAAAACGACCAGGATTAATATTTGGACAATGTTCAGAAATTTGTGGTGCAAATCATAGTTTTATACCTATTGTTATAGAAAGTATTTCAGTTGATTACTTTATTAAGTGATTAATAAATAATTCATTAGATGACTGAAAGCAAGTTTTGGTCTCTTAAACCACTAAATAGTAGATTAGCAACTACTTCTAATGAAAAACTTAGTTAAATAATAACCTTAGCTTGTCAAGCTAAAATTAACTAAAATGTTAGTTTTTATTGCCACAAATAGCACCCATAAATTGATTAACCTTATTTTTCTTTTTTACAATTACATTTCTAGTATTAAACTCAATAAATTTTTTTCAAACAAATTATTCTACTAAAACAAGAATAAGAAAAAAAACTTCTAATAAAATTAATTGAAAATGATAACAAACCTTTTTTCAACATTTGACCCAAGAACAAACTTTGGATCATTAAATTGAATAAGAACATTAATTATATTTATATTAATCCCCCCATTTTTTTGATTAATCCCATCACGATTTAATATACTATGAAATAAAATTATTTTTACACTTCATTATGAATTTAAAACATTAATTGGAAAAAGATCTGGATCAACAATAATTTTTATTTCATTATTTACAATTATTCTTTTTAATAATTTTATAGGATTATTCCCATATATTTTTACTAGAACAAGACACTTAACAATAACATTAACATTAGCTCTTCCTATATGATTATCATTTATATTATTTGGATGAATTAATAATACTATTCATATATTTGCACATTTAGTTCCTCAAGGAACACCCCCAATTCTAATACCTTTTATAGTATGTATTGAAACAATTAGAAATGTTATTCGACCAGGAACATTAGCTGTTCGATTATCAGCAAATATAATTGCTGGACATTTACTTTTAACTTTATTAGGAAATACCGGATCAATACTTTCAATAATCATAATTAATATTTTAATTATTACTCAAATTCTTTTATTAACACTTGAATCAGCAGTTGCTATTATTCAATCATACGTATTTGCTGTTTTAAGAACACTTTACTCTAGAGAAGTAAACTAATGAGAATTCATAAAAATCACCCATTTCATTTAGTTGATGTTAGACCCTGACCTATTCTTGGAGCCTTTAGAGCTATAATTATAATAATAGGAATTATTAAATGATTCCACAAATTTAATAATAACTTATTTATTTTTGGATCTTTAATTACCATATTAATTATATATCAATGATGACGAGATATTTCACGTGAAAGAACATTCCAAGGACACCATACATACTTAGTAACAATAGGAATACGGTGAGGAATAATTCTTTTTATTACATCAGAAGTATTTTTTTTTATTTCTTTTTTTTGAGGATTTTTTCATAGTAGATTATCACCATCTATTGAACTTGGAATACTTTGACCTCCAAAAAGAATTGTCCCATTCAATCCTGTACAAATTCCTTTATTAAATACCTTAATTTTATTAACATCTGGACTTACAGTTACATGAGCTCATCATAGACTTATAGAAAACAATAAAACTCAAGCAATTCAAAGACTTACATTAACAGTAATTTTAGGTATTTACTTTTCAATTCTTCAAGGATTTGAATATGTTGAAGCTCCATTTACAATTTCTGATGCAGTATACGGATCTTCTTTTTTTATAGCAACAGGATTTCATGGACTTCATGTAATTATTGGAACTACTTTCCTTCTAGTTTGTTTAATACGATTAATTAAAAATCATTTCTCCTCAATTCATCATTTTGGATTTGAAGCTGCAGCTTGATACTGACACTTTGTTGATGTAGTTTGATTATTTCTTTATATTTCAATTTACTGATGAGGTAGATAATTATCTATATAGTATAATATTATTATATTTGACTTCCAATCAAATGATCTATTTAAATAGTATAGATAATAATTTGAATTATTAGAAGAATTATTATAGTAATCTCAAGAATTATAATTACAATTTGTACAATTATCTCCAAAAAAACATTTATAGATCGAGAAAAAATATCACCATTTGAATGTGGGTTTGACCCTAAAACTAGATCACGATTACCATTCTCTTTACAATTCTTCTTAATTGCTGTAATTTTTCTGATTTTTGATGTTGAAATTACACTACTAATTCCATTAATTATTGTAATAAAAACTATTAATTCAATTATATTTACAATAATTACAATCTCTTTTATTCTTATTCTAATTGGAGGATTATTTCATGAATGAAAACAAGGAGCATTAGAATGAACATACTAGGATAATAGTTAATTATTAACATTTAATTTGCATTTAAAAGAAATTGTATATCAATTTATCTTAAATAAGAAACAATTAATTGTATTTAGTTTCGACCTAAAATTTTGATGATTTATTCATCCTTATTTATTTAATTGAAACCAAAATAGAGGTATGTCACTGTTAATGACAAAATTGAATAATTTCCAATTAAAGGAGATTGAAAGCTCAGGATAAGCTTCTAACTTCTCCAATAGTGGTGCAATTCCATTAATCTCCCCCCCCCCTATATCCATAAAAATTTCTATAGTTTATATAAAACATTACTTTTTCAAAGTAAAAATGAGCTTTACTCTAGAGATATCCTAAAATATAAATATTTCCTTTACATCTTCAGTGTAATGCTCTTTATAAGCTATTAGAATAAATTATAAAAATAATAACTAATAAAAAAATAAATAATATAAGATTAATTTTTAAATTATTATTATAAAGAAAATGAAAAAATGAAGTTAAAGTTTTCATATTTAAATAAAAATTTTTTCCTCCAAAATACTCAAATCATCCATTATCTAATTTTTGATAAATTTGACCTCCAAAATAAATTGGATAATAATTCACTCCAAAAGTAGAAATAAAAGGAAAATTTCATATTAAAGAAACAAAATATGTTCTCTTTAAATAATTAATTGATAGTAAATCCTTACCATAAGAAAATATGGATAACTCATAACCAATTCAAACACCTAAAAAAGTTAAAATTAATGCTATAATTTTCATAATAAAAGGCAAACAAATAAAATAAGGTGTAGAAAAAATTATTCATCTTAATATTGAACCTCCTATAATTACTAAAAAAATTAATCCTATTATTCCCTTTAATATAGTAAATCTTGTCTCTCTTAAAGATGAATAAACTAAAAAATTATTATCACCTATTATTGTATAATAAACTAAACGGATTGAATAACTTACTGTTAAACCAGTAGAAATAAAAAAAATTAAATAAGTAAAAATTCCTACATAATTTATAGACAAAACTTCTAATATTAAATCCTTTGAATAAAATCCAGCTAAAAATGGGATCCCACATAAAGCTAAATTACAAATATTAAAGAAAGTACAAGTTAAAGGTATAAAATTAACTAATCTTCCTATAAAACGAATATCTTGACAATTTAATAAATTATGAATAATATTACCAGCACATATAAATAATAATGCCTTAAATAAAGCATGAGTTAATAAATGAAAAAATGCTAAATTTCTCTCTCCAATAGCTAAAATTCCTATTATTAAACCTAATTGACTTAAAGTAGATAAAGCAATAATTTTTTTTAAATCAAACTCAAAATTTGCGCCCAACCCTGCTATAAATATTGTTAGTCTTGAAATTAATAATAAAAATAAATATAAATTTGAAGAAAAACAAGGTCTAAATCGAATTAAAAGATAAACACCAGCAGTTACAAGTGTAGAAGAATGAACTAATGAAGAAACAGGAGTAGGAGCTGCTATTGCAGCAGGAAGTCAAGAAGAAAAAGGAATTTGAGCTCTTTTAGTTATAGCAGCTAAAACAATTAAATAAGAAATAATTACTATATGAAAATCTTGTTTTATGGATTCTAATCAAAATAAATAATTTCAACTTCCAAAATTTATTATTCAAGAAATAGAAATTAATAAAGCAACATCACCAATACGATTTCTTAATGCAGTTAATATTCCAGCATTATAAGATTTAATATTTTGATAATAAATAACTAAACAATAAGAAACTAAACCTAAACCATCTCAACCTAGTAAAATTCTAATTAAATTAGGACTGAAAATTAATAATATTATAGAACAAACAAACAAACTTACTAAAATAATAAATCGATTTAAATTTAAATCTCCATGTATATACTCATCTCTATAGAATACAACTATTGAAGAAATAAAAAAAACAAACCTTGAAAAAAGCAATGATTTCCAATCAAATAATAAAGTTATTATAACTCTACAAGAATTAAAACTAAAAAAAGAGAACTCTAATATAATTATTAAATCTAAAGAAATAAAAAATATTCTTATAGTAAATATTAAAATACTCATAATCAAGAAAAAAAAAGAATAATATATACAAATAATTATCTAAGGTAAATTTTTACATCTTTGGAACCACAAACCAAAATTTTTATTAAACTACTTAAATAATTTCATAATGAAAAAAATTCACCCTTAACTACTAAAATATTTAAAGGAAATCAATGAAGAAATAATAATATAAATTCACGAATTGTTCTCGAATAAAATCTATAAACTCCTAAATAAATTTTTCCATGTTGAGAATATGAATATAAATAAAGAGAATAAACTGCACTAAAAAAAGAAATAAAAATAAGTATATAAATAGTAATAGATCTTCAAGAAACTAAACTATTAATTAAACTAATCTCTCCTAATAAATTTAAAGAAGGAGGAGCTGCTATATTACACGCTCTAAATAAAAATCATCATATTGATAAACTAGGTATAATATTTATAAGTCCCTTATTTAAAAAAAGTCTTCGTCTGCCCAATCGTTCATAAGAAATATTGGCTAAACAAAATAAACCTGAAGAACATAAACCATGAGCAATTATTATAAAAAATGAACCACAAAATCCTCAATAATTTAATGTTATTAAACCTCTAATTACTAAACCTATATGTCTTACAGAAGAATAAGCAATTAAAGATTTTATATCAGTTTGTCGAAGACAAATTAAAGAAATTAATACTCCGCCTACTAAAGAAATTCTTACAAAAATAAATCTATAAATTTTAATAACTCTTGAAAATAAATAAAATAAACGTATTATTCCATAACCCCCTAATTTTAATATTACTCCAGCTAAAATTATTGAACCAGAAATAGGAGCTTCAACATGAGCCTTTGGTAATCATAAATGAACAAAAAATATAGGTGATTTAATTAAAAATACAAAAGTTAAACAAAAAAATAAATAAAAAGAATTATACCTTGAAAATAAAAATATTCTTAAAGTTAAATCACTTCTATTAATAAAAAATAAAGCTACTATTATTGGTAAAGAAGCAAATAATGTATAAAATATTAAATAAATTCCAGCTTGAATACGCTCAGGTTGAGCTCCCCAACCAATAATTAAAAATAAAGTAGGGATTAATCTAATTTCAAAAAATAAATAAAAAATAAATAAATTTGTTGAAGAAAAAGTAAAATATAAAGAAATTATTAATATTAAAACTATAAATAAAAATATTTGATAAAATATATTTATAAAGAAAATTCGTCTTCTAGCAAGAATTATTAATGAACAAATTCATAAACTTAATAAAATTAAACTATAAGATAATAAATCACATCTTAATAAATAAGAAAAATTTAAATAAGAATAATTAAAAGAAAATGAAAAAATAAATAAAAAAGATAATAATAAATAAAACAATTGATTTATTCAATAAAAATTAAAAAATCTTACTGGAATCATAAAAACTAAAAATATTAAAAACTTTATCATAAAATTGAAAAAGATTGAAAATTATCATTTCCATGTGTACGAATTAAAGAAACTAAAATTGATAAACCTAAAGCACCTTCACAAACACTTATACTTAAAAAAATTAAACTAAAATAAGATTCAAAACTTAAAAAAGATAAAAAAATAAATATAATAATAAATAAAGATAAAACAACAAATTCAAGACTTAATAATATTATCAATAAATGTTTTCGATTAATACAAAAAGATAATAAACCACAAATAAATATAAAAACATACACAAAAAATCATATTATCATTAGTTTTAATAATTTAAATATAAAATACTGGTCTTGTAAACCAGAAATGGTTAATTCCTTAAAACATCAGAGAAAAGATAGATCTTATCATTAATTTCCAAAATTAATATTTTTATTAAACTATTCTCTGTATTATCACTTCTTTAATTATAATATTAATAAAAATGATTGATGAAAAAATCCTGAATTTATTGTTATCAATACTGTTTGGAATAGTAATACTCCACCTATAGATATTGGATGTTTAGTAATAATTAATATAAAACTTAAAAAAATTATTAATATTTTTATTAAACTATTCTCTGTATTATCACTTCTTTAATTATAATATTAATAATTTTTTTAATTTTTATATTAATTATTACTAAACATCCAATATCTATAGGTGGAGTATTACTATTCCAAACAGTATTGATAACAATAAATTCAGGATTTTTTCATCAATCATTTTGATATTCATATATTATTTTCTTGGTAATAATTGGTGGAATATTAATTCTTTTTATTTATATAACAAGAGTAGCATCAAATGAAAAATTTAAATTTTCAATAAAATCAATTTTATTAATTCCAATCAGAATATTCTTAGTTTTTATAATAACAGAAATATTTACTTACTCATTCTTTTGAAATAAATCAGAAATACTTAATTTAACAAATCAAAATAATCAAATAATATCAATAAGAAAATTTTTTAATGAACCTTTTATAATAATTATAATTATAATAATAATTTATCTATTAATTACTTTGATTGCTGTAGTAAAAATCACCAATATTAATTATGGAGCCTTACGACAAAAATTCTAATGAAAAAACAACTTAAGCATTTATCACCAATAACAAAAATTATTAATAGATCACTGGTTGATTTACCTACTCCATCAAATATTTCAGCATGATGAAACTTTGGATCATTATTAGGACTTTGCTTAATTATCCAAATTATTACAGGCTTATTTTTAGCAATACACTATTGTCCAAATATTGAATTAGCATTTAATAGAGTAGCCCATATTTGTCGAGACGTTAATTATGGTTGAATAATCCGTACTTTACATGCTAATGGTGCATCATTTTTCTTTATCTGTTTATACCTTCATGTTGGACGAGGAATATATTATGGATCTTACACTCTAGAAATAACATGAACTATTGGAGTTCTTATTCTTTTTATTGTAATAGCAACAGCCTTTCTTGGATACGTATTACCATGAGGACAAATATCATTTTGAGGAGCTACAGTTATTACTAATTTACTATCTGCAATTCCATATCTAGGCCAATCTATTGTAACATGATTATGAGGTGGATTTGCTGTTGATAATGCTACATTAAATCGTTTCTATACTCTTCACTTTCTATTACCTTTTATTATTGCAGCTTTAGTAATAATTCATTTACTTTTCCTTCATCAAACAGGATCTAATAATCCCTTAGGAACAAACAGAAATATTGATAAAATTTCCTTCCATCCATATTTTTCAGTAAAAGATACTGTTGGATTTATTTTAATAATTTCATTATTATTAATTCTTAATCTAACAAATCCTTATTTATTAGGAGATCCAGATAATTTTATTCCTGCTAATCCTTTAGTAACTCCAGTACATATTCAACCAGAATGATATTTCTTATTTGCTTACGCAATCCTTCGATCAATTCCTAATAAACTAGGTGGAGTAATTGCTTTAGTAATATCAATTGCTATTCTTTTTATTATTCCATTAACAAATAAAAAAAAATTTCAAAGTAATCAATTTTACCCAATTAATAAAATTTTATTTTGAAGACTAGTTTCAATTATTTTACTTTTAACATGAATTGGCGCTCGTCCAGTAGAAGACCCTTATATTTTTATTGGACAAACACTTACTATTTTATATTTTTTATTCTATATTATTAATCCTTTAACATATTTAACTTGAGATAAAATTTTATTTAATTAGTTTTTGAGCTTGTTATTAAGCATTTACTTTGAAAGTAAAAGAAAGGAAAATTATTCCTAAAAGCTATACTAAATTTTATTAACTAAATAATTAAATAAAAAATAAAAAATCTTAATCCAGAAAAAAATATTAAATAATTTAAAGAAACAGGTAAATATCTCTTTCAAGCTAAATACATTAATTTATCATAACGAAAACGTGGTAATGTCCCACGAGCTCAAATTCAAAAAAAAGAAATAAAAACTAACTTTAAAAAAAAAGTAAATGAAAAAAAATTTCCTCCTAAAAATAATAAACAACTTATTATTCTTATAAATAAAATATTTGAATACTCAGCTAAAAAAATTAAAGCAAATCCACCTCTTCTATATTCAACATTAAATCCAGATACTAATTCTGATTCACCTTCAGCAAAATCAAAAGGTGTACGATTAGTTTCTGCTAATCCAGAAACTAATCATATTAAACATAAAGGAAAACAAAGAAATAAAAATCAAATATTTTCTTGTAAATCAGCAAATCTTAATAAACTAAATCTATTAGTTAAAAATAAAAATGATAATAAAATTAAAGCCAATCTTACTTCATAAGAAATAGTTTGAGCAACTGATCGAATACCTCCTAATAATGAATAATTAGAATTAGAAGATCAACCAGAAATTATAATTGTATAAACCCCTAATCTAGAACAACAAAGAAAAAATAATAAACCAAATCTAAAACTAAAAAAATAAGAAAAAAAAGGTATACATATTCATAAAAATAAAGCTAAAAATAAATTTAAAACTGGAGAAATATAATAAAAAATATAATTTCTTACTAAAGGATAAGTTTGCTCCTTAGTAAATAACTTAATTGCATCACTAAAAGGCTGTAAAATTCCTATAAATCCAACCTTATTTGGACCCTTTCGAATTTGAATATAACCTAAAACTTTTCGTTCTAATAATGTTAAAAATGCAACACCTACTAAAACACCAATAACTAAAAATAATATTCTAATAAAAATTAATAATAAATCCAAAAAAAACAAGTATTATTTGTATTAACTACATATAAAGATCCTAAATCTATTGCACTATTCTGCCAAAATAACAATAGTAATCAAAATTAAACTATTAGTTAAATACTTGGTCCTTTCGTACTAAAGTACTTAATATATTTAAAGATAGAAACCAACCTGGCTCACACCGGTTTAAACTCAGATCATGTAAAATTTCAAAAGTCGAACAGACTTAATATTTTAGCTTCTGCACCAAAAATAAATTTTAATCCAACATCGAGGTCGCAATCCCTTCTATTGATTTGAACTCTAAAGAAAGATTACGCTGTTATCCCTAAGGTAATTAAATCTTATAATCAAAAATATGGATCAAATAATCACAAATAAGTGTTTATTAAAATAAAAGTTAAATCAATTTTAAAGCCACCCCAGCTAAACAAAAATATTTATAATAACAAAAAATACTAATTATTTATTATAAATTTAATGTTAAACTCTATAGGGTCTTCTCGTCTTTTAAAATTATTTAAGCTTTTTCACTTAAAAATAAAATTCATTAATTTTTATTGAGACACTATTTCTCTCGTCTAGCCATTCATTCCAGTTTTCAATAAAAAAACTAATTATTATGCTACCTTTGCACAGTTAAAATACCGCGGCCCTTCATATTCACAGTGGGCAGACCAGACTTTAAATCATTATCAAAAAGACATGTTTTTATTAAACAGGCGAAAAAATTAATTGTCGAATTCCTTAATAAAATCTAAAATATTTAAATTTATTGAACAAAAAAAAATTACTAATTTTATCATTATTACTTATTTTAAAAAATTAAAAATAAATTCTAAATAAATAATCTAAATATAATATAAATATTAAAATACTTAAGTAAATTAAAACATCCTTTTATTGATAAAAAATTCCAATCCTACAACCTAAAATAAAAATATAATATTATAGAAAAATTTAAAAGCTTATCCCTTTAAATTTTTTATTCTTAAAACAAAATAACTTAAATTAGTAATTTACTTTAAGAAAATGAATTAAATTCATTTCTTTAGAAACTAGAAATATTTAAAGACGAATAACGTTTCATTTCAAATAATAAATTATAAATATTAATTCAACAATAAAATATATAAATTATTAGCTCCTTTAAAATCGAGAAAATTAAATAATTAATATTATTTTAATAAACCCTGATACAAAAGGTACAAAAATTAAATTATTCTTTTCAATAATTAAAAAATTTCCTTTACAGTACTAATAAACTATAATTAAAATAATTATTTCAACAGTAATTAATAAAACAAAAAAATTCTTTATTTAAAAATCTTAAAAAATAAATATAAATAATTTTATAATTTCAAATCAATTGAACAATCAATAAACTTTTTAGTGTAAATAAAATGCTTTAACAAGCTCTGATTTGTAATTCAAGGTACACTTTCCAGTACACCTACTTTGTTACGACTTATCCCAACTTAATAATGAGAGCGACGGGCGATATGTGCATACTTTAGATTCCAAATCATTTTAACAAATTAATTAAAATTACTTTCAAATCCACCTTCAAATAAATTTTCAAATCATATTATTCGTAATAAATAAACTTATTGTAACCCATCTCTTCTTGTTTATAAGCTGCAGCTTGATCTGATCTTCAATATAAAATTATATTTCTTGAACATTAAAATTCTCCTAAAATAATCAATAAACGACGATATACAAACTAATTAAAACAAGTAATTTTAATCGTGGACCATCAATTACAGGACAGGTTCCTCTGAAAGGATTAAAGTACCGCCAAATTTTTTAATTTTCAAGAACATAGCTATTACTAATTAAGAAATCAATTTAAATTTTTAATAATAGGGTATCTAATCCTAGTTTATTAGCAAATTTAACAACCTCAAAATCTATAATTAGAATTATATTAAATAAAATAATTTCACCTAATAATTTAATTTTTAATCCTAATCAATACTAATTAATTATTTCCTAATAAAGTTAAATTGTATCGTTTGTATAACCGCAACTGCTGGCACAAACATTGTCGATACTAAAATTTATTACTTAAACTAAATTACTTTATTTTAAAATTTTATATACTGCAAATAATATTTTTTAAATTTTTGATTTCACTATAACTTACATGTACAATAAAAATTAACTTAACCTTTAAGCTAAAATTAAACTTTTAATTTATAAATATTAAATTAAACACAATAAAAAATTTAAAAATAATTAACAACAAATCTTTTAGGTTAATCTCAAAAAGTAGCATCCTGCCCTAGGCTCGAGAACATATTAACCCCTTTTATCTTTTAGGTGACTAAATCTAAAAGAAAATAATTTAATTTAATTATTTTGCCCTAATAATAAAATCAAATTACCAATTCAATAATAAGTTTAATTTAATAAGTACTTGCCTAAGGTTATTTATTAATGCCCATTAAACTTAAAACCAAATCAAAAAATTAATAGTTCTGGTTGATAATTTTTTTACCAACTCTAAAAAAAAATTACTAAATTTTGTTCAAAAATCACCAAAATTTAAATAATATCACGACTTTTTTCAAAAAATTAAAAAAACGCTAAATAAACTAGCCCACTTATTATAATCTTTATATTAAAAATAAAATAAATAAACATAATATTATAAATATAATTAAAATAAAGGAAATAATTATTTCTTATTTTCTTTAATATAATTGTTTTATTTATATAAAAATAAACAAAATATTAATTAATTAAGTGTTTTAATTAAATAGTACACAATAAAAGCATATAAATATAAAAATAAAGGAAATTTTTTTTTTTTTTTTCTAGTATTATTAAATAAATATATAAAATATTGTTTTTTTAATAAAGAATATATTAGAACATATAATTAAATATTATAATATTTATCCTTATGTAATAGTTATATTTTAATAAACCAGTACTGTATTTATACATATATAATGACTTATAAGATGTTACTGTAATTACTTATTTTTATATAATTATATATAATATAAATTATTTATATATTAATATATAATTAATATATTATTTTTTTTTATATATATAATATATATATTATAAATTATTAATATATTTATAAATAATTAATATTTTCTTTTCTTTCAAAAGATAAAATAGCCTCATGCCACTTACAGAGATAAGGGATATAATAATAAGATAGATCCGATTAATAAATAAGATAGACGTCGTTATATTATTAAGTATTTCTATATTTATAAATACTTATATTTCTAGCGCTATTCATAAATATATATATATATATAAATATCAATCCGTTTACATATATTAATATATATTAATGTATTCATTAAATATTTATATATAAAAATTTGCTAAAAAAAAGTTTTTTCTTGGAAAAACAAACCCCTAATATTTAAAAATTTTCAAATAAAATAAGCTTATTTTTTTCTGTTTTTTTATATTATGTTTACGAAAAAATATCTTTATATAAAAGTTACAAAAATTTCAAA